TCAAGAAAGGGAATCCTATGATATGCTGGGAATCCTTTATGATAATCATCCACGCCTGAAACGTATCTTAATGCCTGAAAGTTGGATAGGATGGCCTTTACGTAAGGATTATATTGCCCCTAATTTTTATGAAATACAAGATGCTCATTGAATAATCAGAAACTAATCTTCACTTCTACAACTCCAGATATTCAAAGAATTTTTGTACATTCTCTTCGAGATCAAACATAGTAATTGAAGTTTCATTCACATATTATTTTTTTTTTTAGTTATTGGGTGGGCTAAATACTAAATAAAATAAATACTAAAAAAAAAATTAGAGGATTCATTGAGATTCTCAAATTTTGAAGATACTTTTTGGAATGAGCCGAGCCACTAGGATGAAACTAAAAGAGTTCCGCATTATGAACTATGTACCGCGCACATCACTTAGATGGGCTATAGAAAGTAACATAGGAGGAAATGAAGAAATAGAATATGAAAAAAAATATAGAAGGAAATGAAAGAGGATCATATTCTATTTGTACTGTATCTGAATTCTATTTGTACTGTATCTGAAATGAACTTTGGCTATTCCCATCCCTCAACTCCTCTAGACTATACTTTTTCTCTTTCAACTAACTAATTTAGCCTTTCGAATATGTATAAAGTATTAACGTTTTTTTTGAACAAAAGGAGACACAGTATGGAATTCTTTTGTATACTTTATATACATATGATATATATAAATATACATATGATATATATAAGGGGTATATCTCCGACATTTAGATGGATAAATATGTATCATGATTTATACTATTAATGAATATGTATGTCGACCCATATCAATTAATTTTTAGAATATATACTCATACAAATTACTCATGTGCCAGGAACCAGATTTGAACTGGTGACACGAGGATTTTCAGTCCTCTGCTCTACCAGCTGAGCTATCCCGACCATTCACGACGCATCATCCTCATTTTATTTTAATATAGGACTTGGGTCTATGTCAATTAGAAAAACGAAAAAGTATTCCAAAGTATTATACAGGATCTAATAGAATTTCTTGGATCTTCAAAAATAAATTTTCAAAGTTTCAGTACAGTACAAGTAATGATATGTATTGTTAATTATTCAAATTTAATGGATTCCTTGCTCAAATCATTTGTACTGTACGCGTATCATATATATCACACACAAGTCTTGTGATAAGAAAAAAATTTTCGCTCAGATCCATTTGTGAAAGAAAAGAGTAGAATGAGAATGAATGATAAATATAACGAATTTTGATTTGAATCGCTAACAAAATGATAAAATGAAAATAAATAATTAGGGAGTCAACCGGGTCGTTTTGGGGATAGAGGGACTTGAACCCTCACGATTTCTAAAGTCGACGGATTTTCCTCTTACTATAAATTTCATTGTTGTCGATATTAACATGTATAACGGGACTCTATCTTTATTCTCGTCCGATTAATCAATTAGTAAAAAGATCTATCAGACTACGGTGGAGTGAATGGTTTGATCAATGAATATTCGATTCTTTTTTCAATTTTTAATCGATTCACAACAAGTCTTTCATTTTTCATATAAATATAAAAAAATACAGATTTGGGTCGTCATTAATCATTTTGAGATAGTATTTCAGTACTATACGTATGTATATAGGTTTATCCTTCATCCTTTCTGAAGTTTCGATGGAAGGATTCCTTTACTAACACAATGCAGCCAACTCCATTTGTTAGAACAGCTTCCATTGAGTCTCTGCACCTATCCTTTTTTATTTTCGGTTTATGAAACCCTTGTTTATTTTCATAAAACAGGATTTGGCTCAGGATTGCCCATTTTTAATTCCAGGGTTTCTCTGAATTTGAAAGTTCTCACTTGGTAGGTTTCCATACCAAGGCTCAATCCAATTAAGTCCGTAGCGTCTACCAATTTCGCCATATCCCCTCTTTTTTTTGATGTGATTAAGATCACATCATGATGCCGCCCCCCCCTTTTTTCTTTCATTTCTATTATGCTGGACCGGTTGAATTCATTAGATACCGGTTCCTATATTGAAAAGTGTTTTCTACTATTTGATTTCTTGTATATTTTTTTTCATCTCTATCGGAGACCCGTATTTGGTCCAATCAGAAATGATTCTATCATTTCTATATCATCAATTCAATATAGATCGCATAACATATATATTATAGTATAATATATATTTATTATACTTACCCCTATTTCTACCGTTTTTAGCGTGCAATTTTAAATACTTGAACGGTCGATTCTTTTTTTTTTTTTTTTTTTTTTCGTCTTAGCTTTCACCTTTCCGAATGAAACCAGAGGAGTGTTTCATTATGATCTGGATTGCGCTTTTATCTTTCATGTTATTCTTAGGGCAGGTCTTCTATAACATAACAAAAAAAACATTATAACATAACAAAAAAACGAAAAGGAAGATTTGAGTATTATTAATTTAAAATTAATAGCCATAACTAAAACTAATAAAATGGCTATAACTAATCATTCCGTTAATTTCGAATTAGAAGAGAATTCAAAAAAAGAATTATTTATTAATTAAATATGAAATTATTTCGAATTATATATAATAAATAATAATATTATAAGATTGTAATATACAATAAATATAGAAATAGAATAAGATTCTAAACTTAATTACATTACTTTACTCGATTTTATTTAAAATGAAATATGAAAATATATTTTCAAATTAAATTAAAATGAAATATATATATTTCTATAGATAAAATATATATAAAATATAATAAAATTATGTAATAAAAAATAGTAAACATAGAATAAAAAATCTTACCATCTAATTAAGCTAATTAAGATATTTATTATTGATAAACATATATTTGAGAAATAGATCAAAATTTTATATAGCGATATTTAATAATATCGCTATATTAATAGGTATGTTCTATAATATTCAAATATCCAATATGTTTGGAAATTATAAAATTCTATTTTCTATTCTTCCTTATTTTTGATATTTCTATTTTTCTATATATCATATTTCTTATGAATTTCTATTTTTCTATATATCATATTTCGTATGAAATAGCTAAGAATGAACAGTTAATATCTCAGTAGTTTACTAAATTAGTATACGTGTACAATTTATGTTATGTGAGCCCGCTTAGCTCAGAGGTTAGAGCATCGCATTTGTAATGCGATGGTCATCGGTTCGATTCCGATAGCCGGCTTTTCTCCGTTTGTTTGATTTTTGATTTTTTACATAATTGATAATGTGAAATCAAAGCGAAAAACTTCTTTCCCTTTTCCCAAGGGTCACCCTATCATCTCGTAGGAACTTCCAATTATGAATAAAAATGGGATTGGAGGAGTTCGGTCTCTGTAGAACAAATCAATCAAGAAAAGAACCCTGAATTTTTTTATTATTATTTTAAATTCTTTTTATTTCTATTTATTTATATAATACAATTATTTATATACAATAAGGTCCGGATATTGATACAATTCCTCTAATTATTCTTTGTAATACAATACTTCAGTAAATTTCGATTAATTTATCATATTTTAGTTTAGTTTTAATTTTGTTTTATGAAATTTCATAAAAAATAAGGAGTCTTTATGTCACGTTACAGAGGGCCTCGTTTCAAAAAAATCCGTCGTCTGGGGGCTTTACCGGGACTAACTAGTAAAAAGCCTAGAGCCGGAAGCGATCTTAGAAACCAATCGCGCCCCGGAAAAAAATCTCAATATCGTATTCGTTTAGAAGAAAAACAAAAATTGCGCTTTCATTATGGTCTTACAGAACAACAATTACTTAAATACGTTCGTATCGCCGGAAAAGCCAAAGGATCAACAGGTCAGGTTTTACTACAATTACTTGAAATGCGTTTGGATAACATCCTTTTTCGATTGGGTATGGCTTCGACTATTCCTCAAGCCCGCCAATTAGTTAACCATAGACATATTTTAGTTAATGGTCGTATAGTAGATATACCAAGTTATCGCTGTAAACCCCGAGATATTATTACAGTGAGGGATGAGCAAAAATCTAGGGCTCTGATTCAAAATTATCTTGATTCATCCCCCCGCGAGGAGTTGCCAAACCATTTGACTCTTCACCCATTCCAATATGAAGGATTCGTCAATCAAATAATAGATAGTAAATGGGTCGGTTTGAAAATAAATGAATTGCTAGTTGTAGAATATTACTCTCGTCAGACTTAACCCCAACTAAAATAACAAGGGTTCGGACAATTTTGACCTCTCCATTTTGGCTTAAGTAAAGGGACCCGGGGTAAGTAAGGTAAGGGGTTTGATCTGGGGATTTTGATCTCATTCATGTATCATAGATCGGTAGGGGATTTTCATTCCTTGTCCATTTTGCCCAGTATTTTTCGTACCACAGAAGATTTGGATTAGGAATACATAATCGATATCAAAGAAAAGAAAGGTCTAACTGTTGGAGTATACATTCTTATTTGATGCATTGCAGTCAGTAACATTGGTGAATTAGGTGAAGAGTACGGAAAGAGAGGGATTCGAACCCTCGGTAAACAAAAGTCTACATAGCAGTTCCAATGCTACGCCTTGAACCACTCGGCCACCTCTCCTACATAATGATTATGGCCAAAAAACCGAGTTAATAGTGAGTCATTCATATTATTTTGGATAGGTATCTACATTGAATTAAAATTATTAAAAAATTGAACTCTAAAAATAGAAAACTTTTCATCAAAGACAAATCCTTCCGCATAAATCTTTTTTGTGAAAAATTGTAAAATAAAGATATATCTATTCATGTTTGCGAAGATGGGGTTTCCGCCCTTTCTAATATTTATACCGGATTTAATCTCTCAATTGAAACGAATTCAACGATTGATCCATTTTTTTAGACTGTGTTTAATGGATATCTTTAGATCATTATTCAATTTTCATAAAAATTCTAAAATGCCTTTCCAGTTTTAGATTTTTCAACAACAACTCCTTACTCCAACTTCTTAACCCATAGATTGATTTCAAATTCA